GAATGTGTATTCTATATCACATGTGATAAGAGAAAGTCATTTACGCCCAAATACGTTTGTCAAAGAATCAGAAAGATAAAGGAATTTGGAACCGCTAACGAAAAGGGGGGATAGGGTAAATATTTTAGGGGTCAAATAGGCTTTTTGGGGATAGAGGGACTTGAACCCTCACGATTTTTAAAGTCGACGGATTTTCCTCTTACTATAAATTTCATTGTTGCCGATATTGACATGTAGCATGTAGAATGGGACTCTATCTTTATTCTCGTCCGATTAATTAGTTCTTTAAAAGATCTATCGGACTATGGAGCGAATGAGTTGATGAATATTTGATTTTTTCTTCAACGTAGAATCAATTCACACCAATTTTTCCATTTTTTCATATTAAAAGATTCGGGCCATCATTAACCATTTGATATAGTATTCAATAGATGCGTTTATCCTTCATCCTTTCTAAAGTTTCCATGGAAAGATTCCTCTACCAGCGCAGTCAACTCCCATTTATTAGAACAGCTTCCATTGAGTCTCTGCACCTATCCTTTTTTTGAGAAAACAGGATTTGGCTCAGGATTGCCCATTTTTATTAATTCCGGGGTTTCTCTGAATTTGAAAGTTATCACTTAGTAGGTTTCCATACCAAGGCTCAATCCAATTAAGTCCGTAGCGTCTACCGATTTCGCCATATCCCCCTTCCTTTTTTCTTTTGTTTTGGGATTAAGATTTTATTAGAATATTATTCCTTTTTCTTTCATTTATACTGGAACCTTTGAATTTATTAGATAGCGATTACTATCCCGAAAAAGTATTTTTTCTTACCTATAGGAAACCCGTATTTGATTCAATCAAATTGGATTTTATCATTTCTGTATCGGCAATTCAATATAGATTGATATATATCCTTTATATATCTTTCTATTCATGCCATTTTCCCATGCAATTGGGATACTCAAAGGGTCGATTCTTTTTTTTTTTTTTCTTAACTTCCCCTTTTACGAATGAAAGCCGGGGAATGTTTGATTAGTTATAACTAATCAACCGAATTCGGAAGAAATATAAATATAGAGAAATATATATAATATATAGGATAGAAAATCTAGAAGTGTAACAAAAAGAATTTCAAATGTCATGTGAATTCAAAATAAAAAAAATTGACTATCTAAAAATATTTAAGATTGACTATCGAATATTATTCTATTCGAATTTAGAATTGTGATAAAGAAATCAAAATTCTATATCGCTATATAAATCGTTATGTTCTATAATATGCAAGATTTATTGGTAATTATGGATTCTATTCTTTTCTATATTTCTAGAGACACTATACTTATAGTAATAGTGTCTTGAATTTATATTCATAGAAAATTTCTATTACTATAATGCGGGCCCGCTTAGCTCAGAGGTTAGAGCATCGCATTTGTAATGCGATGGTCATCGGTTCGATTCCGATAGCCGGCTTTTTCTATTTTTTATTTAATTTTTGAAAAATTGAGAATCTTCTTTTGAAATCAAATGAAATCAAAGAATATTGAAAAGTGTCTTCCCCTCTTTCCAAAATCCATGAATTTATTAAATTATAGGTTAAGTTATAGGAGGAACTCCTGACTATGCCAGTAAAAGGATCTTAACTCCTGACTATGCCAGTAAAAGGATCTTATATATTCTTATATATATATAATAATAGAAAGTTTGACTATTTATCCAATTTATCTCATTCTTCTTTATAGTAATAGTACAAGTACACTACTTTACACTACTTCAGCAAACTTTACTTCATTTAGTTCAGTTTGAGTTTAGATTTATTCTGTAAAATCAAATTTTCAAAAAAAAAAAAGAATGAAATGAATTCTAAATAAGAATTAAGGAGTCTTTATGTCACGTTACCGAGGACCTCGTTTCAAAAAAATACGCCGCCTGGGGGCTTTACCAGGACTAACTAATAAAAGGCCTAAAGCCGGGAGTGATCTTAGAAACCAATCGCGTTCCGGCAAAAAATCTCAATATCGTATTCGCCTAGAAGAAAAACAAAAATTGCGTTTTCATTATGGTCTTACAGAACGACAATTACTTAAATACGTTCATATCGCCGGAAAAGCCAAGGGGTCAACAGGTCAAGTTTTACTACAATTACTTGAAATGCGTTTGGATAACATCCTTTTTCGATTGGGTATGGCTTCAACTATTCCTGCAGCCCGCCAATTAGTTAACCATAGACATATTTTAGTGAATGGGCGCATAGTAGATATACCAAGTTATCGCTGCAAACCCCGAGATATTATTATGGCGAAGGATGAACAAAAATCCAGAACTCTAATTCAAAATTCTCTCAATTTTTCCCCTCAGGCGGAAGTGCCAAACCATTTGACTCTTCACCCAGTCCAATATAAAGGACTGGTCAATCAAATAATAGATAGTAAATGGGTCAGTTTGAAAATAAATGAATTGCTAGTCGTAGAGTATTATTCTCGTCAAACTTAATTAAACCTAAACTCAAATAAAATAGCAGAGGTTCGGGCAATTTTATTCCCTTTTATCAAATTAAATTAACCTAAGGTTAAGTAAGAAAAATACGGGTTTGATTCTGATTTTATCTCATTTATGTATCATAGCCCGAGGGGTTATTTTCATATTCTTTCCGGTATTCTTCCTAGTCGCGGAATTAGGAATAGAAAATCTATATCAATGAAAGGTTTAACTGGTGGAATAAAGGTCTCCATTGCTATTTGATCCGGTATTTTTAATAAATAAGAAAATGGATCTATTAAGTGAAGGTGCGGAAAGAGAGGGATTCGAACCCTCGGTAAACAAAAGCCTACATAGCAGTTCCAATGCTACGCCTTGAACCGCTCGGCCATCTCTCCTACATAATGATTATGAATCAAAAACCAAGTGAATAATGAGTTCTTCATATTTCATTCTAGATTATTGGATAAGTATGACCAATCCATTTTAACTATATATTACAAAATATTACAAATAAAAATAGAAAATTTTTCATCAAAGTAAAGAAAGATCTTTCGAGGCCCCAAGACAATTCTTTTTTACGAAAATGTTTTATTTGTAATTTTGAAAATGAAAAGGGGGTTTATATTTGCAAAAACGACTCCTACTAGAAATTCGATTCGAATCGATTAAATCAATGAATTAGAACGAATCAACTGATTAATAGGTCTAGATTTTTTAGACTAGGGTTAATGGATACCTTTCTATTATAATTCTATATAGACTACGATTCCATACCTTACAAATTCTCAAATTTCTTTCCGACTTTAGAATTCTCAACAACAAACCCCTTCCCTCACCCCTCTATTCTAGATTGATAAAACATTTTGTATAGTGGATTGTATACCTGCTATGTACATAACATAAAAAAGAGGTGGTTATTCTATTTTCATCATAGAATGATTTTTTCCTCTTTGTATCATAATTCAATACAAATTTCTCGAGTTATTTGAATCTGTAATTTCAACGAAATCGGAATAGTTCGCTTCGTTGGTATACTACTACATTAGGATGAAATCGAACCGGGTTGGACTATTTCTTATTGATTCCTATAAAAAAGGAACAATTGGAATAAAAAGCCCATAATCTTTTTTTTTCAAATCAATCTATTTTTATGTTATTTCGTACTGTACAATTCTTTTCTTTGTGGGATCATTTTCCCCCGAGAGGGAATGAGAAGAATTATAAAATGGATTGCTAGCTATGCCTAGATCGCGGATAAATGGAAATTTTATTGATAAGACCTTTTCAATTGTAGCCAATATCTTATTGCAAATAATTCCGACAACTTCAGGAGAAAAGGAGGCATTTACCTATTACAGAGATGGTGTGATTTGATTCTTTTTTTTTTTTTTTATTTCTCTTGGTCTTACGAGAAAGACACGTGATTCGGAAAAATTTTTGAAATAAATCTACGCTTGTTGAAGGTGAAGTTTGCAAATAGAACAATTCCTTCTGTCGTGTATCCTCGATTAATGCAACCTCAGATGCTATGTTTCAATCTTAGATTCTAGTATTGAACGAAAGGTTATATCTAGAGGTTCTGTATTATGGGGCAATCCTACTCCACTACACTAGTACCAACGGACAGCATAAGGGAAGAAGCACTACACCTAGGAATCAACAACACGAAAACCTTGTTAGAAATGACCCCTTTCCTTATTGGGCTCGGGACTAAAAGAATGGTTGGGACAACAAACATCCATCTCGTTCGTACTTTGGATATCAATATAACCATCGAAGGTTGTTTGAAGTGACTAATTCCTGGAAATTAGGAGGCGTTGAAAACAAAGAAATTGCTCGAGTTCTCATTTCTATCTAGTTATCTAGTCTCAACACCCTTGATATTAAGAAAAGATCTCTTGCAGGAAGGTTGGCTAGAGATTTCTTGTAAAAACACTAGCCCTGCTCAGTCTATAATGAGAATATTTTCATCTTTTTGATTTCATGTATATTCTCCTTATGCACATAAGGGAGGAGCCGTATGAGGTGAAAATCTCACGTACGGTTTTGGAACGGAGATTCTTTGAATTGAATGGCGACCGTAACGGATGTCAGCTCAATCCGAAGGAAATTATGCAGAAGCTTTACAGAATTATTATGAAGCTATGCGACTAGAAATTGATCCTTATGATCGAAGTTATATACTCTATAATATAGGTCTTATCCATACAAGTAATGGAGAACATACGAAAGCTTTGGAATATTATTTTCGAGCACTAGAACGAAATCCATTCTTACCACAAGCTTTTAATAATATGGCCGTGATCTGCCATTACGTGCGACTATCTTCACTATAGAAGTAAAAAAAGAAAAACAAAAAAAGGCTTTCTACATATACATCGTCTAAAACAACGATTTTTATCAGCTGTAGCAAAGAAAAAAAAACTTTATATTCATAAAAGTTGAAATATGAAGAAAATAAATAGATATACCTAGCTACTTTTTCTATGGATAAAAAAAAGAATCTAATTGGTAGGGGAAGCACCGTAAAGATCAAT